TCTAGCATTTGACCCCGTACCACCGAAAGGTTTGGTCGCATACTTGAAAAATAACCCAAAAAATCAAGGGAATGCTTGGATAATTGGTTTATATAAATCCTTCCTGGTTGAGACCACACATAAGAATGACATTGCCATAAATTGACAAGATAATATTTCCACTTATTCATCAGAAGAGGGGTATCCTTCGAAGACAGAATAGATTTTCCTTGATATCTAACATAATGCATAAAAGGATCCTTGAAGAACCATAAGATGGCGGCCGGAAAATCATTAACGAAGACTTCTTCTACAGGATATTTTTTTTTTTCATAGAAATGTATTCGCTCAAAAAAGATACCAGAAGAGGTTAATCGTAAATGAGAAGATTGATTACGAAGAAAAAGTAAAATGAATTCGTATTCACATACATGAGAATTATATAGGAGCAAGAATAATCGTGGATTACTTTTTGAAAAAATAATTTTTTTTGGAGTAATAAGACTATTCCAATTATAATACTCGTGAAGAAAGAGTCGTAATAAATGTAAAGAAGAGGGATCTTTCACCCAATAGCGAAGGGTTTGAACCAAGATTTCCAGATGAATGGGGTAGGGTATTAGTACATCTGATACATAATTTAAATGTGGGAATTTGTCCTCTAAAAAAGGAAATATTGAATGAATTGATCGTAAATTATAAGATTTTACGATTTCTGTCGCCTCTAAGGAAGATACTAATCGTAGGGAAAACGGAATTTCCACAATGACTGCAAATCCCTCCGACATCATTTGAGAATACAAATTTTTGTTGTACCCAAAAAATTTATTTTGGTTCGAATCATTAGCGGAAATTATCAAATGATTCTGTTGATACATTCGACTAATTAAACGTTTTATAATTAGTAAACTATATTTAGTGTCATAACCTACATTATCCAACAAAATCGATCTATTTAAACCATGATCATGAGCAAGTCCATAAATATACTCCCGAAAGATAAGTGGGTATAGGAAGTCATGTTGCTGATATCTATCTAGTTCTAAATATCCTTGAAATTCTTCCATTTTTTATTTGAACAAGAAAAGAAATAGGTGATTTATTGGGTTATCAAATGATACATAGTACGATACAGTCAAAACAAGGTATTATAGTAAGAAAATACCTCGGAACAAGTAAGACTCATCAACAGACTCTCTAGCCTCTCTTTTTCCATCTAATTGATTTATGTTCATTCTAGGGTAACAAGATGGTTAGAAGTCCTTTATTTTTTCAATCCAATCGCTCTTTTGATTTTGAAAAATCTTTATCAATATACTGCCTTCTTCTACACATTTATCTCTACCCCATAATGGGTAATAGCTAATAATTAGGACTCATAAGAAATTTATAATCCACTCATGGGAAAAGTTTTTCCCGTATTAAGCACTAATATATTTTTAACGTCTAATTAGATCGGGTAATCATTCAAAAATTAAGAACAGAAGCTCATTACTTTTTGTTTCCCTATAATTGGAACCGTAGTAGGGCTCTACCCATTTATTCACTCGACCAAATTCATTTTTTTTATTACACGACAAGAATTCAAACAATTTAAATAAGGTTTTGGACCTATTCGGTAAGAATGAAATATTCTTAGAATTATCCATTGATACGACATGCTGCTTTTTCCATTCATTCCTTTCAGGATCAGTCGTGGTCTTACAAACTCTACCGATGGTATGGACGAATCTTTTGCTTCATACAAATGTGTAAAAGATGCTAGCCGCACTTAAAAGCCGAGTACTCTACCGTTGAGTTAGCAACCCAAATAAAATAATTAGAATGTGTAGATACAATCGGAATCTCAATAAAAAAAAGATTGAATTGCACAACGCAATCCAAACCAATCAAAACATTAAAATAGCAAAAATTTTTAAAATTCTAATTGATTAGATTCTGAACATAATAAAAATGAACAGATCCGATGAAAAAATTCTCAGATAAAAATAGGGATAAAGTAAAATATTTATAAATAGCTCCTTGTCTCTTATGTCATCTATTAATTCTATAGTATATATAGATTTTTATTGAGTTTAATCTTAATCAAAAAAAGACTTCTTGTATCACAGAAAATACAAGAACCCATTATTTGAATGAAATAAAAGCTATGGGACGGAGATATAAATGGATCCTTTTATCCACGATCGGATTATATTTATTTGATACACTGTTGTCAATATGAATGTTGAGAAAAGAATACAAAAGAAAAAACAATTTATAAATATAACTAACAATTCCAATTTCAATCAATTAGACAATTAGAATTATAAGAAAAAATAAGAAAAAAAAAAAACTAAGGACTTGTGTTGGATTGGCACTATATATAATATTTCTATACAACACAACATTGATACAATATTGGTGGAAAAATAAATTAAGTAAAAAAATGAGGTTTATTCACTAAAATAAGCAAGTGAAATCCTTTGTGTTTTTTTATTTGTTCCTTAACTCATTGACAGTAATCTCAAAATTTTATATTTATAGACCCGATTACTTCATTTATTTATTCACTTAATCTTTTTCTATCTATTTTATATATATCAATAAAATTTATATCAATAAAATAGAAATAGATTTTTGTCGTTATAAAAGACACTCTTTTATAGTAACAATAATAAATTTAGTATGATATAAATAGAACAAAAGAGGAAATAGCAAAGAAACAAAAAGGTTATACAAGGCTATATACAAATCATCCACATTTTTTTATTTCATTAATTGAATTTTATTTGTTGATTAGGGCGAAGTTCCGTAAAAACCCCCGCCCTTTTTGAAATATCATGAACAGTTCCTGTAGGTTGAGCACCTTTTTCAAGGAAATATAGAATAGCAGGAACATTTAAATAGATTTGATTCTTTATCGGGTCATAAAAACCCACTTTACGAAGATCTCTTCCCTCTCGTCGGGATCGAACATCAATTGCAACGATTCGATAAATGGCTCATTGGGATAGATGAACAATACTCCCCCCCCCTAGAAACGTATAAGAAGTTTTCTCCTCGTACGGCTCGAGAAAATTCTAAATTATGTCTATGTATAGAATCATAATATCAAATAGATCCATAAAATCATCAAATTCATTATATTATTGATTTTAGTTTAAATACTTTTTCTTAGTCTTCCCCCCCCCCCAAAAAAAAAAAATTATTTGTATCCTCATAACTCAAGTTGAATAACTCTCAAATAACTCAAAAGAAACCTTTTAGGTATTAAATTTATTGAGTGGTCTCTAACCCTTTTTGTCTGTCTCCTTTAGAATCTATTTTGATTCTTAAATATGATCTGGTTGTTGAGACAATTGAAAACGGTATTTCCTTGTTCCAGGATCTTTATCTTTGCCTTGAATCATTGGGTTTAGACATTACTTCGGTGATCTTTAAATCGTTTCAAAACGGCAGCAACATACCATTTTTTGTGATTTCTTTCTATCAAAGAATCGTATGAATGGTTGATTCCTACGTAATACACTTTACTTTTGATTTGATCAAAAGAGTTTTACCAATTCCAACAAAATTAACTTTAAAATTTTATCGAATTGGATCCTTTAGATTTATATATCTAAAATATACTTACGAAGTTGTTCCAATTTATTGATCGATACTAACCTTAGATTCTTGCCCTTGAGAAATTAATCAATACGTTCTACTCGAGCTCCATCGTGTACTATTTACATGGCAACACTCTCAAAAATGAGGGTTCCAGTGGAACAGAACAAATGATGTCGAGCCAAGAGCACTTTCGTTCCTATATAATATAAAAAAGTGGTGGATGTAAGAATCCACAGCTGATCATGTCCTTCAAGTCGCACGTTGCTTTCTGCCACATCGTTTTAAACGAAGTTTTACCATAACATTCCTTCAGTTTGGAACCAGTATGTAATTGATTCAATTATGGAATCGTGAATAATCATCGGTTCGGCCGGTACATAATAATCTATACTTTTTTCTTCTATATGAAGAATGGATAATGTATGACGAAGTCTCAACAAGAATTCAATCAATTTAACCCCATTGTTTATAATTTTTTTTTTATTATAACTAACATAACATGAATAAATAAACACGAATAAACAAGTTATTTTGAATCTCTATCTTCAAGTAACGTGATAGGATAAATTCAACAATTTCACACTTCTTAGAGTACCAAGAACTCATAAGAAATCATTAAAAAGATTTAATTGATTGAATAGTTTCCTACCCTATATCATTATTTGCATAAGGTTTTACAGTAAGTACCATTCGCTTTTTATCATCATTAAGAGAAAGATAAATCCATATTGGATTAAACCATCAATGATTAATAAAAAAAAAGACTGATGTAAGGAAAGATTGAAGATTTAGGTTGTTATTTTTTCATATTTCATTAGGTTGTTATTTTTTCATATTTCATATTGTAAAATCAGTAATATTTAACAAATCCAAATTTCGTTTCATATGCGTGTTATTTGAACTCGATTAAATTTGTGAAAAAGATATGATTAATAAAAAAAAAAAAAAAGAAATTAAGAATCACATTCTATAACAATAACAATATTATACTCCTAAACGGAAGACTGGTCGAAAAGACAATCTTTATTTTGATATATTTTATTATGATATAGATTATGATATAGATATATATTTTATTTTTTATTATAAATTAAAAAAATTATAGATTAATAAAATGATCGTGGGTCAGGTATGTTCTGGGACGGAAGGATTCGAACCTCCGAATAGCGGGACCAAAACCCGTTGCCTTACCACTTGGCCACGCCCCATTTCTAGTCGACACTAATAAACACTAATATTGTTACTGGTTGTTCGTCAACTCAAGTCTAAATATCTATTATCTATAAAATATATTACTAGAATTTTTATACATGTAGACGTAGAATTAAACAGAATTTATTGATCATTACATATAATTCAATTAAGATATTGTATGAAAGTATGGTTTATTCTATTCTCTTTTGATTTGAGAATTGAAGGATTTTTGATTGGGTGAGTTCAAATCAAAGAAAGTTTTTTGGTCTATCTTATTTTCTTTTTATTCATTTTTCTTTTCTATGAATAATAACATATTTATAATAATAAAATAATAAAAAACTCAATTTATTAATAACTCAATCAATTTATTAATAACTCAATCAAAATAAATAAAATACAATTATCCTCAAGAACAAAATGTTTGTTATGCTTAATATATTTAGTTTGATCTGTATCTGTCTTAATTCTGCTCTTTATTCAAGTATTTTTTTCGTCGCCAAATTACCCGAGGCCTACGCTTTTTTAAATCCAATCGTAGATGTTATGCCAGTAATACCCCTGTTTTTTTTTCTCTTAGCCTTTGTTTGGCAAGCTGCTGTAAGTTTTCGATGATATCTTTAATTTAATAATGTCTAGACAAATTCATGATTTATTGAAAAAAAAAAAAATTCAAAGAAAAGAATTGATAAGATCAGATAAGTCTTACACCCTCAATTCAAATATTGAAATTCTTGTACAACCGCAAAAAATCTGGATCACCCCACTTTATTTCTTGGTGTCAAAATAAAAAATCAAACATAGTAGGGTATGCGGTATAAAAACGGAGAATCTATTCTCTTTTTTACTAAAAAAAATCTTGGAGATTATGTAATGCTTACTCTCAAACTATTTGTTTACACGGTAGTGATATTCTTTGTTTCTCTCTTTATTTTCGGATTCCTGTCTAATGATCCAGGACGTAATCCTGGACGTGAAGAATAAAAGATAAGGTTTTCCTTGCTTGATTTTAAAATGTTCTTAGTAGGATTTTATCTATTACACATTTTTAACTATTAAAAATAAAAAGAGCTCGCGAAAAATTCGAAAGAAAATACCAAGTCATCAACAAAAACGGAAAGAGAGGGATTCGAACCCTCGGTACGAAAAACTCGTACAACGGATTAGCAATCCGACGCTTTAGTCCACTCAGCCATCTCTCCTCCCAATTGAAAAAGGATAATACTATGTTACATTATAAAAAATAAGGATTGAAAGAGCCCTTCATAATATTTTTTTTTTCATCCGAGAGTGCTTTTTAGTTCCACGGCCCGGCTAAGTACTGACCAGGCCGGGCCCGCCATTTATTGTTCCAACGAATCATAAATAATTTTTTTTTTATTTGAAAACTAAAATACTTGCTTGTTATTACGATTGGAAAAATCAAAACTCTTTTGATTTCTATGATATAGAATCAAATGATATCGAATCAAAGTGTCGTTTCTTATCTTAATTTTTTATATTTATTCTTTATTTTCTTTATTTTAGTAAAGTAAATAAATAACAAAAAGGGAACTGTGGATTCTTGCACAATACATTTTCATGTATGTTATGGCTTAAGTAGTTTTGTCGAGACGTCTAGGTCAAAAACCTCCGGCAAAAAAACACTTGTTATTTAGTTTTAGTTATTGAAATTTAATGAATTCTCTTTTCCGAATCTCATTGGGTTCTCTGATACAACACGTAAACGCTCTAATTTTCATGATTATTTTATGATCCTATCCTTTCTTTTTACTCTTTTCACTTTTTATTACGACCCATTTTCTTGTTCGACAAAAGGTTCATTTATATACAATAATCGGATTGTAGCGGGTATAGTTTAGTGGTAAAAGTGTGATTCGTTCTATAATCCTTTATATAGTTAAGGGGTCTTTCGGTTTGATTAATATTTCATTCCGACCAAAAACTTTATTTCTTAAAAGGATTTAATCCTTTACCTCTCAATGAAAAATTCGAGGAAGAATATACATTCTCGTGATTTGTATCCAAGAATCAATTAAAAATTGAAAAATTGGATTATGAGATTACGAAACATAATTTTTTTTTTAATTAGATCAATACTTCTAATTGAATAAGTATGAGTAAAGGGTCCATGGATAAAGATAGAAAGTGGCTTTCTAATCGTAACTAAATCTTTAATTTGGAATTTGTATTACGGAAATTGAAGCAAAATGGCTATTAAACAATGACTTTGGTTTACTAGAGACATCGCCAAATTGTTTTAGCTCGGTAGAAACAAAATGCTTTTCCTAAGGATTCTCTCACATAGAAATAGAGAACGAAGTAACTAGAAAGGTTGTTATAATATAATCCCCCTCTTTTCTATAGGGATCGTCTAGAAAGCGGGTTGTTCTGAATACATTCAGACAGAAAAGCTGACATAGATGTTATGGGTGGAATTTTTTTTTTCGTTCATGTCTTAATATAGGAATTTATACATCTTCCATAAAGGAGCCGAATGAAACCAAAGTTTCACGTTCAGTTTTGAATTAGAGACGTTAAAAATGATGAATCAACGTCGACTATAACCCCTAGCCTTCCAAGCTAACGATGCGGGTTCGATTCCCGCTACCCGCTTTTACTTTATTTTTTTATTAAATTAATAAGAAATAATAAGAAATAAGAAAAAAATAGAATTAAATATTTTGAGATTTTTATTATTTTATAAAAAATTTTATGAATATAATTAATGTAATG